GATAATCTCGAGTCAAGAACGTAATAGGACGTCTTCGATTGGTTCATAGCGACAATCGAAGATGGTAAGATTGAGATCAAATAAAAGGGAAAAATCGAAAAGAAATAAAATAGGAGTATGCGATACATAATGATCTAGCTTGATTCTATATTTTTATACTTTTGAATTAATGAAATGAAGGGCGACAAAAGAAAGAATAGGTCTTATTATTCTGACATATTATTAACATTCCTTTGATACTTTTGAGACTTCAAGGGCTGTCTCTGCCTATTTTGCTTGTACTTAATGTTTTCCGATTATACTAGAGATCTTTTAGTATAATCATTAGAACTTGGTCTAATTGGATTTATTGGATTTTTTCATCAATGGTGTTGGATCAGAACCCCCTTTTGACTCTGCGCTGGTAATTCTACTATTATTAGTAAACAATAATTGAATAATTCCTTCATAGAGATCGAGGACATAATTCACATGGATATAGTAAGTCTCGCTTGGGCTGCTTTAATGGTAGTCTTTACATTTTCCCTTTCACTCGTAGTATGGGGAAGAAGTGGACTCTAGAAGTACTACTAATTGAGTTTAGGAATCAAACTGTATCAATTTTTTTTATAGATCGTTCTGCAAAGACTTTTTTTTTTAATTCACTATTTCAATTTAAAAATTGAATTTCAAAAAATTTTCATTTCGAAGTTATATGTATTGGATTCTAGTGGAGTAATGTATTCTATAAATAACATATGAACTCTTTCAATCAAACAAATATTTCAATTATTCCTATGTTCGTATTTCGAAAGTACTCCAAATGGTATGAAATCTTTTCCAATCGAATTCTTCATAAATTTTCTATATCGACAATGAGTAAGAGTAAGAACGAAAGCCTTTTATATACTTTACTTTTTTTTTTACTTTTTATTTGTTATTTTTTTCCGTCTTTCCTCTTCAAAGAGAAAAGAGTTCTGTTATTACATTACGTGGATACACTTTTTTACGGGAAACAACATAGACATAGTGGTTGTACAAGGAGATACTACACATAAGAAAATATTGTCTTGGGCAAGTCACATATTGCGCATTTACCATTTGTTTTATTATTTTAAAAATTTTATTTATGCTGGTCTTTTTTTCATTTCATATAATGGTTGAAGGGTTAAAATTGGTGAGGTTTATTAATCCTTTTCGAAATCCGAAGAAGTTCCCATGGAACCTCTGGATACTCTGTCAACTGGTTAATCAATTACTTCTTTGTTGGAATGCTAACAAGAAGATGACTTGATTTTCTTTTATTATACCCATACCTCTTTTTCTTTCATTGATTTGATTCTTTTTTTCAATGGATATCGGAATTCATATTAAAAAAGATAAGAAATCTAGGAATTAGAATCGTAAGAGTAAGAGCTGTCTTTCGATTATTTCAAATTGATTGGAATCAACACAAATCAAATAGAAATAGATGAAGCAAAGAAATAGAAAAGAAATAGGATTGGGACATGACACTATGTACATTCTATATGGAATTTATATCTATATAATGTCAATTGATATATATTAAATTAACCTGTATCGTCATACAGCAAACTTTATACAGTACAGTACAATAATAATACTAGTATGGTAGAAAAATCATTTTCTACCATACTATCTAGTATCTCATAGAATACTGCTGATTCTAGTTCGATGATTTCATTTAAAACGTGAAATTTGAATCCTTTTTATTTTATTTCTTCTCTTCAATCATTGATAAAAACTAAAAAGTCACAAGTTTAATTTAAATTAATCACTTTGACTTACTGTTTTTACGTATATTATAAGTAAAAAAGCAGTAGGAATTAGAATGAACAGTGCAGTAGCAATAAATGCGAGAATATTTACTTCCATAATTTCATCCTTTCGTTTTTCTTTAATTCGCAATAACTCGGGATTTAATCCCATAGAGATAATAAATCTTTTGTCTATAAATTCAATGAGATGAATTACATCGAGATATAATCGAATCGGATCAATATCATGAATAACAATATCTGACAAATTGATTCATCGTCAAGAATTGAATAATATAACATAGGAAGATCTTTTATCCATATCGAATTCCAAAGTCAATTTTGATACAATCAAAAACCCCACTTTGATTTATATTTTTCATTCTTTTCCACCCTTTCCTATAAACTAGCGCCCTCCTTGTACAATCATTTGATGAAGTATCATCTAACCGCTTTTACACTTATCTTTGGTTCCAAACAAAGCCAAACAATAGAAATTTAAAAAATCAAAAGATAAAAAGAAAAGGGATTCCTGTTGGCAATGAAATTCTACTCTTTGTACTTTCTTTCACAGAACAGAAAAATGGAAGATGAATTGCTGTATTTTTTTATTGGATTTGGATCCATCGGGACTGACGGGGCTCGAACCCGCAGCTTCCGCCTTGACAGGGCGGTGCTCTGACCAATTGAACTACAATCCCAAGGAAATAACATAATAAAATAAGGTGTACAGTATACATATT